ATAAAACAAAAAGAACAAAATGAAAAAGAAAATTATTGTTTTTTAACAGTTTGTGGAACGGAAACTGACTTTCTGTTTGGTCCGTCCCGAAAACACCCTCCTTTTTTTCAACCTATTTTTAAACAACTCAGAAAAAAAATTCGAAAATTTAGAAAAAACCGTTACCGTTTTGGAATTCTAAAAGTTATCAACAAAAAATTAGAATTTTTTCTAAAATCCTCAAATGAAACAAAAAATCGGATTATTGAAATCTTTCTATTTTTAACAAAAAAAAGAAAAAAAATGTCAACCATAAATCCAGTTTCCCTAGTTAGATTGCGAGAAGAATCTAGTGAAAGGAAAAAAGAAAAAGATTCGAAAATGAATAATCATATGATTCATGAATCATCCATTCAAACCCGATTCCTGAATTGGACAAATTCTTCAGTAACAGAACAAAAAATCAAAGATCTGGCTAATAGAACAAGGACAATTAAAAATAAAATAGAAAAAATTTCAAAAGACAATATTAAAATAAACAGTATTCTTAACAAAACACATTATGGTACTAAAAGATTTGAATCGCCCCAAAATATGGGTCAAGTATTAAAAAGAAAAAATGCTCGATTAATCCGTAAATCCAATTATATTTTGAAATTTTTTAGGGAAAGAATATACATAGATATATTTCTATATATTATTAATATTCCCAGAATTAATACACAACTTTTTCTTGAATCAACAAAAAAGTGGATTGATAAATCCAGTTACAATAATGAAACAAATCATGAAAGGAGTGATAAGACAAATATCAATATAATTCAATTTATTTCGACTATAAAAAAAGCATTTTTGCCTTTTCTTAATATTAATAATAGTAATATTAATAAGAATTCAAAAATTTTTTCTGATTTTTCTTTTTTGTCACAAGCCTATGTATTTTACCAATTATCCCAAGCCAAAATTTTTAACTTAAGATCTATCCTTCAGTATCCTGGAATATCTTTATTTCTTAAAAATGAAATAAAAGATTATTTTTTAACCCAAGGGATAGCTCATTCCGAGCTACATACTCAAAAACTTCCGAATTCTGGAATAAACCAATGGAAAAACTGGTTAAAATCGAAAAATAATTATCACTACGATTTACCTCAAATAAAATGGTCTCGACTAGTACCACAAAAATGGCGAAATAGAGTAACTGAACATTGTGAGGTTGAAAATATAAATTTACAACAAAACAAAAGGAATTCATATCAAAAAGAACAATTAATTAATTACAAAAAAAATAATTCTGAAAACCATTTATTGTTATTGCCAGATCAGAAATCTAATTTTACAAAGAACTATAGATATGATGTCTTATCATCTAAATTTTTTTATTATGAAGATACGAACGATTCATATAGATATAGTTATGGGATACCATTCGAAGTAAATAAAAACCAAGAATTTTCTTATATTTATAATTACAAAATAAATAAAGACAAGTTAATTGACATGTGGTGGAATATTCCTATCAGTAATTATTTAGGAATAAATAATATTATGGATATAGAGAAAAATACAGATAGAAAATATTTGGATTTTAAACTTCTCCATTTTTGTCTTAGAAAGAAAGTCGACATTGAGGCCTGGGTCCATATCAGTACTAGCATGAATGAAAATACAACAACTGAATCTAAGAATTATCAAATTGTTGATAAAATAGATAAGAAAGGTCTTTTTTATCGCACAATTTATCAAGAAATCAATCGATGCCATCAAAAAAAAAACTTTTTTGATTGGATGGGAATGAATGAAGAAATACTAAGTCGTCCCATATCAAAGCTGGAATCTTGGTTTTTCTCTGAATTTGTCTTATTTTATAATGCATATAAAATGAAACCTTGGATTATACCCATTAATTTTCTTTTTTCAAATTCTAATGTAAGTGAAAATTTCAATGAAAATAAAAACATCACTAGAAATAAAAAAACGAATACTTTTATACAATCAAATGAAAAAAAATCGTTTGAATTAAAGAATGGTAATCAAAATCAAGACGAAAACGAAATCGTAATTTCAATGGATCCCGGGTCCAATGTCGAAAATAAATCTGAATCTGTTCTCTCAAATCGACAAAAAGATATTGAAAAAGATTATATAGGATCAGATATGACAATGCCTAGAAAGAGACAAAAACCTAAGAGTACTAAAAGAATAGGACTCCGTTTCTTACTGAAAAAATATTTGCTTTTTCAATTGAGATGGGGTAATTCTTTGAATCAAAAACTGATCAATAATATCAAAGTATATTGTCTCCAGCTTAGATTGATAAATCCAATAGAAATTACTATAGCCTCTCTAGAAAGAAAAGAATTGAGTATGGATATAATGCTGCTTAATAAAGATTTAACTCTTAAAGACTTGATAAAAAAGGGGATATTGATTGTTGAACCGATTCGTCTGTCTGTAAAAGACGATGGACTATTTATTTTGTATCAAACCATATGTATTTCATTGGTTCATAAGAGTAAACACCAAAATAATCAAAAAAGATACAGTGAAAATCTTGATAAAAAAAAATTGGATTTGCTTGCTCCTGAAAATATTTTATCGCCCAGACATCGTAGAGAATTGAGAATTCTAATTTGTTTGAATTCAAAAAATAATAATGGTATGAATACAAACCCAATACGAAATCGGGTAAAAAACTGTAGTCAATTTTTTGATAAAAACAAAGATTTTGGTCAAGATAAAAATACACTTAGAAAATTAAAATTTATTCTTTGGCCCAATTATCGATTAGAAGATTTAGCTTGTATGAATCGTTGTTGGTTTGATACTAATAACGGGAGTCGTTTTAGTATATTAAGAATGCATATGTATCCACAATTTAAAATTCATTTATGATACATTTGGCTTATGGATTCTCTATCATTTAGATAAATAGGTGAACACACGTCTTGTCGTACATTCAATTTCGATACATGATACTAATTCGATAACATATTAATTAGATCCAGAAAAAAATCAAGATAATTTTCTTTATTAAGTTTCTTTGATAAAATGAATCAATAAGGTATTGTGTATACCAGATTTAAATAGCTGGCATTATTATTACTGATCAATAAAATTCCATATTTGCTAAAACTAAAAAAAAAGGTAAGGAAAGTTAAAAATTTATGAAAAAAAATGCATTCATATCTGTTATTTCGCATGAAAAAAAAGAAGAAAACAGTGGGTCCGTTGAATTTCAAGTATATTGTTTTACCAATAAGATACGAAGACTTACTTCCCATTTGGAATTGCACAAAAAAGACTATTCATCTCAGAGAGGTCTACGAAAAATTCTGGGAAAACGTCAACGACTACTGGCTTATTTGTCAAATAAAAATGGAGTACGTTATAAAGAATTAATCAGTCAATTGAACATTCGAGAACTAAAAACACGTTAATTTGCCGAGTCATTTTGAATTATTTGATTTATTAGATCTTGAATTTTGATGAACTTATTTTTTTTTGTTTTCAGCAATTCATGGAAAAATGAATTTGTCAAAGAATGAATCGGGGAAAAACCTATGACTGTACCAATTAGCAGAAAAGATCTCATGATAGTCAATATGGGCCCTCACCATCCATCAATGCATGGCGTTCTCCGACTCATCGTTACTTTAGACGGTGAAGATGTTATTGATTGCGAACCAATAGTGGGTTATTTACACAGAGGTATGGAAAAAATTGCGGAAAACCGAACAATTATACAATATCTGCCTTATGTAACACGTTGGGATTATTTAGCTACTATGTTCACAGAAGCAATAACTGTAAATGGACCGGAACAATTGGGAAATATTCAAGTACCTAAAAGAGCTAGCTATATCAGAGTAATTATGTTGGAGTTAAGTCGTATAGCTTCTCATTTGTTATGGCTCGGCCCTTTTATGGCAGATATTGGCGCACAGACCCCCTTTTTTTATATTTTCCGAGAAAGAGAATTAATATATGATTTATTCGAAGCTGCCACCGGTATGAGAATGATGCATAATTATTTTCGTATTGGAGGAGTAGCTGCCGATCTACCTTATGGATGGATAGATAAATGTTTAGATTTTTGTGATTATTTTTTAATAGGGCTTGCTGAATACCAAAAACTTATTACACGAAATCCCATTTTTTTAGAACGAGTTGAGAACGTGGGCATTATTGGGGGAGAAGAAGCAATAAATTGGGGTTTATCAGGACCAATGCTACGAGGTTCCGGAATACAATGGGATCTTCGTAAAGTTGATCATTATGAGTGTTATGACGAATTTGATTGGGAAGTTCAATGGCAAAAAGAAGGAGATTCATTAGCTCGTTATTTAATACGAATCGGCGAAATGGTAGAATCGGTAAAAATTATTCAACAAGCTCTAGAAGGAATTCCAGGGGGTCCCTATGAAAATTTAGAAATCCGACGCTTTAATAGGATAAAATATCCTGAATGGAATGATTTTGAATATCGATTCATTAGTAAAAAGCCATCTCCCGCTTTTGAATTATCGAAACAAGAACTTTATGCAAGAGTCGAAGCCCCAAAGGGTGAATTAGGAATATTTTTGATAGGAGATCAGAGTGTTTTTCCTTGGAGATGGAAAATTCGCCCGCCAGGATTTATCAATTTGCAAATTCTTCCTCAGTTAGTTAAAAAAATGAAATTGGCTGATATTATGACGATACTAGGTAGCATAGATATCATTATGGGAGAAGTTGATCGTTGACATGATAATTGATATAACCGAAGTAAAAGCTATCAATTCTTTTTCCAGACTGGAATCCTTAAAAGAGGTTTTTGAGACTATATGGATGCTTTTCCCCATTTTGATTCTCGTATTGGGAATCATAATAGGTGTACTAGTAATTGTATGGTTAGAAAGAGAAATATCCGCGAGTATACAACAACGTATTGGACCCGAATATGCCGGCCCTTTGGGAATTCTTCAAGCTCTAGCGGACGGAACAAAACTACTTTTTAAAGAGAATCTTATTCCATCTAGAGGGGATACACATTTATTTAGTATCGGACCTTCGATAGCAGTCATATCAATTCTAATAAGTTATTCAGTAATTCCTTTTGGTTCTCGCCTTGTTCTAGCCGATCTCAGTATTGGGGTTTTTTTATGGATCGCTATTTCAAGTATTGCTCCCATTGGACTTCTTATGTCAGGATATGGATCAAATAATAAATATTCCTTTTTAGGTGGTCTACGGGCTGCTGCCCAATCAATTAGTTATGAAATACCCTTAGCTCTATGTGTGTTATCAATATCTCTACGTGTGATTCGTTAAGACATAGGTCTTCATTTTCCCCATTTCTTTTTAGGTTTCTAAGAATAAAAAAATGAATAGTATCTGAATTTTTTTATTCACTGATCGGATTGATAAACTAAACCAAACCGGATAGTTAGATGAGTGAAAGAAAACAGCTTGGAAATTTGCAGTATAAAAATGGAATCTCATTGCCTATGTACAAGGGTTAAACAAAAATAAACATAAGCAGTCAACCCCAAGATTGGTTAATTATTTATCACAACTTGAAGCGGGTTGAGAAGAACAATTCTATGGAGTTTTTACTATATTTTTTTATATGTATTACGATATATGACATGAATTACCATAGAGATTGAAAACAAATGAGTGGAAGATTAGGAACACCAAAGTACACAAAGGATTTGTAATAGAGATTATGTAAGTTATCCGAAGAGATATTTTTACATAAAAGAAATCCTAATTGAGGCTTTAAATTGGTAGAAATGATTAAGTAGTACTCTCAAAAATTCCGATCCAGAGTATGCTCCTATCCACGGATTAAGTGAATGACTATCAGGAACGAAATAATCCTTTACTTTTTTATTTCAAGCCTAAATACAAGAAATAAGAGGGACAAAAAAAAATAGATAATATTAATCTAAAAATATATCTAAATGTAATTGCAAAAAAAGATCTTTTTTCCGATATCCATATTCACAGAAAGGATATTTTTGTCATGGCATAAATCATGAATGAATAGTTAATTCTTTTTCGGAATCGAAAATAACAAGACTAAGGTGAAATTTTTATTGATATTGATAAAAAAGCGTATTTTATTCAAGGATTAAGTTATTACTCAATAAAAAAATGGAAATTTTTCAAAATTAAAATAAAGGATGAGATCAATTCCGAAGCACTTTTTTATAGTATAGCAGACAGAATTTCATTGGTTTAATTCAGGGTTTTTCGATTGATTTTCACTTTATTTCTTCTCCAAACAGAAAAAATATCGAATCAGTCCTTACCTTAAATTTATTTATGGCTATTGAGGAGCCGTATGAGGTGAAAATCTCATGTACGGTTCTGTAATAGCGATGACGAGAGTGATCTTATTATCGACTATGATTATCTAACAGTTCAAGTACAGTTGATATAGTTGAGGCGCAGTCAAAATATGGTTTTTGGGGATGGAATTTGTGGCGGCAACCTATAGGGTTTATTGTTTTTATAATTTCTTCTCTAGCAGAATGCGAGAGATTGCCTTTTGATTTACCAGAAGCAGAAGAAGAATTAGTAGCAGGTTATCAAACCGAATATTCAGGTATTAAATTTGGTTTATTTTATGTTGCGTCTTATTTAAATTTACTAATCTCTTCACTATTTGTAACCGTCCTTTACTTGGGTGGTTGGAATTTCTCTATTCCATATATATTCATATCTGACTTTTTTGAAATAAATAAGGTAGATGGAGTCTTTGAAACAACACTTGGTATTTTCATTACATTAGCTAAAACTTTTTTGTTCTTGTTCATTCCTATCACAACAAGATGGACTTTACCTAGACTGAGAATGGACCAATTATTAAATCTTGGATGGAAATTTCTTTTACCTATTTCTTTAGGTAATCTATTATTAACAACTTCTTCCCAACTCCTTTCATTATAAATTCTAAAAAAAAAGAATATTTGTTATTCACTAGAATTTAATTCAGAACTTATCACAAACAAGAGAAAGAAACAAAATCTTATTTTTTTATTGATATTTACTATATGTTCCCTATGGTAACTGGGTTCATCAATTATGGTCAACAAACAATACGCGCGGCAAGGTACATTGGTCAAAGTTTTATGATTACCCTATCTCACGCTAACCGTTTACCTGTAACTATTCAATATCCTTATGAAAAGTTGATCACATCGGAACGTTTTCGTGGTCGAATTCACTTTGAATTTGATAAATGCATTGCTTGTGAAGTATGTGTTCGTGCATGTCCTATAGATTTACCCGTTGTTGATTGGAAATTGGAAATGGATATTCGAAAGAAACGGTTGCTTAATTACAGTATTGATTTCGGAATTTGTATATTTTGTGGTAATTGTGTTGAGTATTGTCCAACAAATTGTTTATCAATGACTGAAGAATATGAGCTTTCAACTTATGATCGTCACGAATTAAATTATAATCAAATAGCTCTGGGTCGTTTACCAATATCAATAACCGATGATTATACAATTCGAACAATTTTTAATTTGCCTCAAACAAAAGAGAAATCCCGGGGTTGAAGAACAATTCGCAATTATTAAGATTCTTTATTTTTTTGAATTTTAAAAGTTTTTTTTCTTGTTCAATATTCAATAAATAGAAATTCTTATTCCTATTGATTGGTGAAAATCGCAACTTTAATTTGTATTTAAAATCTGTTTACCTTAATAATTTTAAATAGTTATAGTTTTAGTTGTGAATTACCCATTATCCTTTCAGATGAAAACGAATGCGATGGGTCTAATAACTTTACTTACATAGATATTAAGATTTAACAATTAGCAACGAATAAACTTTTTTTTCCTGTTCAAGTCAATAAGATCATGAAAAATTCTGATTTTTTTATCTCGTATTTTACATATAATGGATTTACCTGGACCAATACATGATTTTCTTTTAGTTTTTCTTGGGTCAGTTCTTATATTAGGGGGTCTAGGAGTGGTATTATTTACCAATCCAATTTTTTCTGCTTTTTCACTGGGATTGGTTCTTGTTTGTATATCTTTATTCTATATTCTAGCAAACTCCCATTTTGTAGCCTCTGCACAACTTCTTATTTATGTAGGAGCTATAAATGTATTAATAATATTTTCTGTAATGTTCATGAATGGTCCAGAATATGACAAAAATTTTCATCTGTGGAATGTTGGAGACGGGATTACTTCATTGGTTTGTACAAGTCTTTTTGTTTCATTAACTATTACTATTTTAAATACGTCCTGGTATGGGATTATTTGGACTACAAAATCAAACCAGATTTTAGAACAAGATTTGATAAATACTAGTCAACAAATTGGAATTCATTTATCAACCGACTTTTTTCTTCCATTTGAACTCATTTCAATAATTCTTTTAGTTTCTTTAATAGGTGCAATTGCCGTGGCTCGTCAATAATACTAATTCATTTTTTAAACTAGCAATCCAAATAAAAATCCGATTTTATCATATTCATTTTCATTCAATTCTATTCGAATTGCTTTAGAAACTTTTAGTTCAATTTATAATTAGCCCACTTTTTGCTTTTAATTTCTTCTATTCTATTCTATTCTAACTTGTTATATTTTAGTCAATCAAATTGGTTTAATTGTTGTTCATATTGAAATGAATAAAGGTTGATAAGGAGCTGGTCAATGATACTCGAACATGTACTTGTTTTGAGTGCTTTTTTATTTTCTATCGGGATTTTTGGATTAGTCACGAGCCGAAATTTGGTTCGGGCTCTTATGTGTCTTGAACTTCTATTGAATGCAGTTAATCTAAATTTTGTAACATTTTCTGATTTTTTTGATAGTCGCCAATTAAAAGGAAACATTTTTTCAATTTTCGTTATAGCTATTGCAGCCGCTGAGGCAGCTATTGGACTGGCTATTGTTTCTTCAATTTATCGTAACAGAAAATCAATTCGTATCAATCAATCAAATTTATTGAATAAATAGTTTCATAGTATTGTTTTTTAACTTTATTATTATTTATTATTATTTTTTAATTTTATAAAATTAGAAAAATTGAAATTTGAATATTTTTTAATATTCATCAATTCCAATTAGATTACTAGATATTGCACTTTAACATATACTTTTAAAAATAGAAGAAATAAAAGTATTTTGGTCTTCTTTTCCATTTCCCCATTTTCGATTTATTTTCTAATATTCTAAGAAATATTCGATCCAATCCAGAAGTCGATTGATTCAAAGAATTCTGGGAAATCATTGATTCGTCTAGTAATTAAATTGTCTGGTATTTGAATATGTATTTCATTTACTTTACTAGAACTAGATCGAAAATTAATGAAGTTAAAAAAAAATTATAAATCCAATGTCACATTCAGTTAAGATTTATGATACATGTATAGGATGTACTCAATGTGTACGAGCTTGCCCTACAGATGTATTAGAAATGATACCTTGGGATGGATGTAAGGCTAAACAAATAGCTTCTGCTCCAAGAACAGAGGATTGCGTTGGTTGTAAAAGATGTGAATCCGCCTGTCCAACCGATTTTTTAAGCGTTCGAGTTTATTTATGGCATGAAACAACTCGCAGTATGGGTCTAGGTTATTAATACATTTCAGAAAATTCCATTTGAATCCATTTGAATCCATTTATTCTATTTATTCTATTTGGATTTTTTTTATCGACAAAAACCCGTACCCCAAAAAGAAATTCATTTCTTTTTAGGTACGGGTTTTTTTGGCCCAAGCGTATCTTGTCTTTACCACGAATCATTTTCCTTGGTTAACAACAATTGTAGTTTTGCCCATATTTGCGGGTTCTTTAATGTTATTATTTCCTTATAGGGGAAATAAGGTTATTAGATGGTATACTATGTGTATATCTATTTTAGAGCTCCTTCTAACGACCTATGCATTTTGTTATCATTTCCAACCGGATGATCCATTAATCCAAATGGCAGAAGATTATAAATGGATCAACTTTTTTGATTTCCATTGGAGATTAGGAATCGATGGACTTTCGATAGGTCCTAT